TCAAAAAAGGGGGGTTCCTCCTTTTATAGTTGTATGTGAAAGACATGTATTCTTCAAAATAGATCGTTCTTTTTAGTTATTATCTATACTTATTTCGTGTATGTGGATAATTTTTTTAAATATATTCTTTTTAATATACATTGTTTTTTTACTTTAACATATAAATATATATAATACAAATATATTTATATATACATGTATATGTGATATATATATCACATATACGTATGCGCGCACATCACACATCACATATATAAATGAAATGAGGGAAAAAAAAATCAGAATAATTAAGAATCCCAATATTTGACTTTTTTTTTTCAGATATTTTTTTTGTTGATTTCTTTTATTATTTATCCTTTCTAAAAGGATAAAAAAGATAAGAATTGGTGAATCGAGAACAATTTGTAATTATAAGAAAAAAGAGGTTCTTTTCTTATGGAACATACATATCAATATGCGTGGATAATACCTTTTCTTCCACTTCCAGTTACTATGTCAATAGGATTTGGACTTCTACTTATTCCGACAGCAACAAAAAATATTCGTCGCATGTGGGCTTTTCCTAGTGTTTTACTCTTAAGTATAGCTATGGTGTTTTCGGCCAATCTGTCTATTCAACAAATAAATGGAAGTTTTATCTATCAATATCTATGGTCTTGGACCATCAATAATGATTTTTCCTTAGAGTTTGGATACTTGATCGATCCACTTACTTCTATTATGTCAATACTAATTACTACTGTTGGAATCATGGTTCTTATTTATAGTGACAAGTATATGTATCACGATCAAGGATATTTGAGATTTTTTGCTTATATGAGTTTTTTTAATACTTCTATGCTGGGATTAGTTACTAGTTCAAATTTGATACAAATTTATATTTTTTGGGAACTTGTGGGAATGTGTTCTTATTTATTAATAGGTTTTTGGTTCACACGACCAATTGCAGCAAGTGCTTGTCAAAAAGCTTTTGTAACTAATCGTGTAGGGGATTTTGGTTTATTGTTAGGAATCTTAGGTTTTTATTGGATAACAGGTAGTTTAGAATTTCGGTATTTGCTTGAAATAACTAATAACTTAATCCAGAATAATGGGGTCAATTCTTTATTTGCTACCTTGTGTGCTTCTTTATTATTCGTCGGTGCAGTTGCTAAATCCGCACAATTCCCCCTTCACGTATGGTTACCTGATGCTATGGAAGGACCCACTCCTATTTCGGCTCTTATACACGCTGCTACTATGGTAGCAGCAGGAATTTTTCTTGTAGCTCGGCTTCTTCCTCTTTTCATAGTCATACCTTATATAATGAATTTCATTTCTTTAATAGGTGTAATAACACTATTATTAGGGGCTACTTTGGCCCTTGCTCAAAGAGACATTAAAAAAAGCTTAGCCTATTCTACAATGTCTCAATTGGGTTATATTATGTTAGCTCTAGGTATAGGTTCTTATCGAGCTG